ACAGGCAAAAGGTGGAATACCGCAAAGAGAAAGTGTACCCACTAAAAAAGAAGTTTTTGTAATTGGTACATGTTTTGTTAAACCGCCCATAAGAACCATATTTTGACTTTTAGCTGGAGAATATCCGACAACAGCTTCCATTGAGTGAATAATGGATCCAGATCCTAAAAACAACAATGCTTTTGAATAAGCATGGGTAATCAAATGAAATAAAGCGGCTCGATAAGATCCCATACCGAGAGCTAACATCATATAACCCAATTGAGACATTGTGGAATAGGCCAAATTTTTCTTAATATCTTGCTGAGCAATAGCTAAAGTAGCTCCTAATACTACTGTTATTATACCTATAAAAGCTATTCCGTTCATTATTGCAGGTAGAACTATGAAAAGAGGAAGAAGTCGAGCCACAAGAAAAATTCCCGCGGCTACCATAGTAGCAGCATGTATAAGGGCGGAAATTGGAGTAGGCCCTTCCATAGCATCAGGTAGCCATACATGAAGAGGAAATTGGGCGGATTTAGCGACTGAGCCACAAAATAGCAAGAAGGCTAACAAAGTAACAAAAAAAATATTAACTTCATTTTTATAAATCAAGTTATTTATTATTTGAAACAAATCTCGAAATTCCAAACTACCCGTTATCCAATAAAGACCTAAAATTCCCAGTAATAAACCAAAATCCCCTACACGATTAGTTACAAATGCTTTTTGACAAGCATTGGCCGCAATAGGACGTGTAAACCAAAAGCCTATTAATAAATAAGAACACATTCCAACCAATTCCCAAAAAACATAAATTTGTATCAAATTAGAACTCGTAACTAATCCCAACATTGAAATATTAAAAAGAGTCATATAAGCAAAAAATCTCAAATATCCTTGATCATGAGACATATAATTATCACTATAAATAAGAACCAGAATACCAACAGTAGTAATTAATATTAACATAATAGAAGTAAGTGAATCGATCAAGTACCCAAACTCTAAAGAAAGATCATTATTTATGGTCCAAGACCATACATATTGATAAATAGAACTATTATTGATTTGATGAATAGACAAATCAAGCGAAAAAATCATAACTATAGTTAACAATAAAATACTAGGAAAAGCCCACATACGTCGAAGATTTTTTGTTGCTGTCGGAAAAAGTAGAAGTCCCACTCCTATTAACAGAGGAACCGGAAATGGAATAAAAGGTATGATCCATGAATATTGATGTGTATATTCCATACAATAAACAAAAAAATTCTGATTCTAATGAATTTGGTTTCTTATTCGTCGGTTTTTATTTTATCTTTTTTGTAAAGAAGGGATTCGGTTAATAAAAAGTAAACAGAGAATTAATTAAAATAATTAAAATAGAATGATCTATTATTCATTATTCTGAATCTTTGTACAATATTTTTTTTTTTCAAAAACATTAGTTCATTTTTTTTAACTAATTTAGTCTTTTTTATTACAATAAACAATATCGATGTTTGTAAAACTTTAGAAAAAGGATTATAATATTCAATGTTTTACTTGAAATAGTCAAAAAATGGGAATTAAGATAGATAAAAGATATGGCTAATTAAAGATAAATATATTTTAATTTACATAAAAATGTCTTTCACATCGAATTCTATAACAATCAAAAACTATACTAATTATATGGCAGTTCCAAAAAAGCGCACTTCTATATCAAAAAAAAATATTCGGAACACTTTATGGAAAAAGAAGGGATATTTTACAACATTGAAAGCTTTTTCATTAGCGCAATCTATTTTTACGGGGAATTCAAAAAGCTTTTTTTGTAAGAAATACAAACGTTAGAATAATTTCAATTAACTTGATTCAACGAATATTTTTAAATATAAAAATACTAATAGAAATGGAATATCTAATATAGTATAATATTAATTTAGGATATTTAGATTATATATCTATCTATATCTATATATAGATATAGATAGATATATTTCTCATAGATTCTAAGGGAATTCTTTAAAATTCTTTTATTTAATGTTTAGTAAACAAATATTGTATTTTAATTGATTCTTTGAATCTCGACAATTGACTAAAAATGAGTTATTATGATTTCGAGTAAGCCGCTATGGTGAAATTGGTAGACACGCTGCTCTTAGGAAGCAGTGCTAGAGCATCTCGGTTCGAGTCCGAGTAGCGGCATGACATCTTATCTTCTAAAAAATAGGTCCTATAATGAACTCCATTCTTATTTCTATTCCTAGTATTTAGATTTTTTCATTATATATGGTATTTTCAAGTTTAGAACATATATTAACTCATATATCGTTTTCGGTCGTATCTATTTTAATTTCAATTCATTTGATACCCTTATTATTTGTCAATGAAATCATAGGATTAGTTGATTCGTCCAAAAAAGGCATGATAACAACTTTTTTTTGTATAACGGGATTGTTAGTTACTCGTTGGGTTTTTTCGGGCCATTTACCATTTAGTGATTTATATGAATCATTAATATTTCTTTCATGGACTTTTTCCATTTTTTATTTTTATATGGTTCCTTGTTTCAAAAAACCTAAAAACTACTATTTAAATACAATAATAACACCAAGTATTATTTTTACCCAAGGCTTTGCTACTTCGGGTCTTTTAACCGAAATGCATGAATCCTTAATATTAGTACCAGCTTTACAGTCCCATTGGTTAATGATGCACGTAAGTATGATGATATTGGGTTATGCAACTCTTTTATGCGGATCATTATTATCAGTGGCTATTTTAGTCATTACATTTCAAGAACTCATACAAATTCTTGGTAAAAGCAAGAATTTATATTTTTTAAATGAATTCTTTTCTTTTGCTGAAATCAAATACAAGAATATGGATGATAAAAATAATGTTTTACAAAAAACTTATTTTTCATCTTATAGAAATTATTATAGATCGCAATTTATTCAACAATTGGATTGTTGGGGTTACCGTACTATTAGTCTAGGTTTTATTTTTTTAACGATAGGTATTATTTCAGGAGCAGTATGGGCTAATGAGGCATGGGGATCATATTGGAATTGGGATCCAAAGGAAACTTGGGCTTTTATTACTTGGACTATATTCGCGATTTATTTACATACTAGAAAAAATAAAAAATTGGAAGATCTAAATTCTTCAATAGTTGCCTCCATAGGTTTTCTTATAATTTGGGTATGTTATTTAGGGATAAATCTTTTAGGAATAGGACTACATAGTTATGGTTTATTTACACCTAATTGAATTAAAATAAGTAAAGAACTTCACAAATACAAATATCGAAAACATAATATATATAATAACAAAGAAAACTTCGAATAAAAAATGATTGAGAACCCTTTGAATCAAGTACTGTAGTAGTGATTCAAGGGGTTCTCAAAACAACAAACATATTCAATTTTAATTCAAATTCATTTTTATGTAATTAATATAATACAAAATAAATATATGTTTTTGTATTGTGCATAGGATTTATTTCTATTTTTGATTTTAGTTTTCATTTATTCGTGAAAACTATCTATAAAAAATTAGATAGAATAGCTTCAACCTTGTCAGCCGAAAATGAAAAAATAAAATCTGGATAAATGCCAATACTTATTACGGGTATAAGGATAGAAATTGAAATAAATAATTCTCGTGGCCCCGAATCAAAAAAATAAGAATTTGGTGTATTAAAAAGCTTGTATCCATAGAACATTTGACGTAAGATAGATAATGAATAAATAGGAGTTAATATCATTCCAATTGCTGTTACAAAAGTTATTAGTATTTTTGTGATTAAAAGATATTTTTGGCTGGTAATTATTCCCAATAAGACTATCAATTCTGCAACAAAACCGCTCATGCCCGGCAACGCAAGAGAAGCCATCGATAAGATAGTGAAAACCGTGAATATTTTTGGCATTGGGATAGCCATTCCACCCATTTCGTCGAGATAAAGAAGACGTAGTCTATCATAACTAGTTCCCGCCAAGAAAAAAAGCGCAGCGCCAATAAATCCGTGAGAGATTATTTGTAAAATAGCCCCATTGAGACCTGTATCGCTTATAGAACCAATTCCTAAAATTAAGAAACCCATATGAGATATTGAGGAATAAGCTATTCTTTTTTTTAAATTGCGTTGACCAAGAGATGTTGAAGCTGCATAGATTATTTGAATTGAACCTAATAGCATTAACCAGGGAGAAAATATAGAATGAGCGCGAGATAATAATTCCATATTAATTCGAACCAACCCATATGCTCCCATTTTTAATAATATTCCGGCTAAAAGCATACAAGTGCTGTAATGTGCCTCTCCGTGGGTGTCTGGTAACCATGTATGTAAGGGTATAATTGGTGATTTGACAGCAAAAGCAATAAGAAACCCGATATAGAGTATTATTTCCAGCGCCACGGGATATGATTGATTAGTTAATGATTCAAAATTTAATGTTGGTTCATTAGAGCTATATAAACTCATACCCAGAATTCCCAGTAATAAAAAAACAGAACTTCCCGCAGTGTACAAAATAAACTTTGTAGCTGAATACAAACGTTTTTTCCCACCCCACATAGATAAAAGTAGATAAACGGGAATTAATTCTAATTCCCACATGATGAAAAAAAGTAAAATGTCTTGAGAAGAAAATGTTCCTATTTGACCACTATACATTGCTAACATCAGGAAATAGAATAATTTTGATTCTCGAGTAACCGGCTGAGCCGCTAACGTAGCTAACGTAGTGATAAATCCCGTCAATAAAATGGGTCCTAGAGAGAGTCCATCTATTCCGAATCTCCAGTAAAAGTCAAAAAAATGGATCCATTTATAATTTTCTGTCAATTGGATTAGTGGATCATCCAATTCGAAATGATAACAAAATACATAGGCTGTTATAAGGAGATCAATTAAACATATACAAATGGTATACCATTTAATTACCTTATTTCCTTTATGGGGAAATAAGAAAATTAAGGAACCCCCGACTATTGGCAAAACTACAACTGTTGTTAACCAAGGAAAATAATTCGTGATAAAAATAAGATATACTTAGACTAGAAAAACCCGCGCTCAAAATAAAAAAAGATTTCCTTTTTTATTTTGAACGCGGGTTTTTGCCAGTAAAAAAACGTACTTGTGTGCGGTTCTTTTTGAAACGTATCAATAAGCTAGACCCATGCTTCGAGTTGTTTCATGCCATAAATAAACTCTAACACTTAAGAAATCCGTCGGACAGGCGGATTCACACCTCTTACAACCAACACAGTCCTCTGTTCTTGGGGCAGAAGCAATTTGTTTAGCTTTACATCCGTCCCAAGGTATCATTTCTAATACATCTGTTGGGCAGGCTCGGACACATTGAGTACATCCTATACATGTATCATAAATCTTTACTGAATGTGACATTGGATCGTAATCCTCGAACATCAAAAATTCAACATTTTCAATCTAGTAAACTCATAAACGAATTCTATACATATATTAGATACCGGATGAATCAATGATTTATAAGAATTTTGCTAATCAAAATCTACTTATAGATTAATTAATAATAAGAGAATAGAACCAAGATACTTTGATTTCTTATCTTTGTTTTCGCAACCAAGATTCTAATTTATATATCATATATGCTAATTTGAATTGATTATATAGTACACACTAAATATAAATTCTACTTTTTTTCTTTTTTATGAGTAATATTATTTATTCAACAAATTTGATTGATTGATACGGGTTGATTTTCTATTACGATAAATTGAGGAAACAATAGCCGGTCCGATAGCTGCTTCAGCAGCTGCAACAGCTATAACAAAAATTGAAAAAATATTTCCTTTTAATTGTCGACTATCAAAAAAATCAGAAAAGGTTACGAGATTTATATTAACTGCATTCAGTATAAGTTCAAGACACATAAGGGCTCTAACCATATTTCGGCTCGTGATCAACCCATATATACCTATAGAAAATAAATAGGCACTCAAAACAAGTGCATGCTCGAATATCATTGACCAACTCCTTATCAATTTTGAGTCATTTCGATATGAACAAGAAGAATTCAACGGATTTGATTGACTAATATAATAAGTCTACAACAAAATAATGTATTCGCAATAAAAAAAAGATTTTATATAGAAATATTAGTTTTCATTCACATAGAATTCAACAAAAAGAAATGTGATAAAATAAAAAAAAATTTGAATTTTGATTTATATTCTATATTATTAATTCTAAAAATTTCTTATTGGCGAGCCACGACAATTGCACCTATCAAAGCAATTAAAAGGATTATTGAAATTAGTTCAAATGGAAGAAAAAAATCTGTTGATAAATGAATTCCAATTTGTTGACTAGTACTTATCAAATCTTGCTCTATAATCTGATTGGGTCTTGTAGTCCAAATAATCCCGTGCCATGATGTATCTAGAATAGTAGTTATTAGTGAAACAAAGATACTTGTACAAACCATCAAAGTAATTCCATCCCCAACAGTCCAAAGACGAAAATCTTGGTAATATTCCGAACCATTCATAAACATCACAGCAAATATTATTAAAACATTTATAGCGCCCACATAAATAAGTAGTTGTGATGCAGCTACAAAATGGGAGTTTGATAAAATATAGAATAAAGATATACAAACAAGAACTAGTCCCAACGAAAAAGCAGAAAAAATTGGATTCGTAAATAAAACTACTCCTAGACTTCCTAATATAAGACCCGATCCAAGAAAGACTAAAAGAAAATCATGTAGCGGTTCGGGCAAATCCATTATATGTAAAATAAGAGATAAATAAATCGAAATTTCATGACCTTATTGATATGACCAGGAAAAAAACTTATTAAATACTAAAATTCTCTCCGCATTGAATTCCACCAACTCCTAAGATAAGAGATGTGAGTTGCTATAGGTACAGTTGTTATAGAATCAATGTTATTTCATTCTTTTCTTTATGTGAAAGAGTAATTTCAAAATAAACGAATAGATAGAAGTATTCTATTATTTTCGTTTTTAGAATCATTTTATAAATAATTTAATTTTATTTGAATTGTTCGAATTGTATAATCATCAATTACTGACACTGGTAAACGGCCCAAAGCAATTTGATTATAATTCAATTCGTGACGATCATAAGTTGAAAGTTCATATTCTTCGGTCATTGATAAACAATTTGTTGGACAATACTCAATACAGTTACCACAAAATATACAGATTCCGAAATCAATACTATAATTAAGCAACTGTTTCTTTCGAATATCAGTTTCTAGTTTCCAATCAACAACGGGTAGATCTATGGGACATACACGAACACATACTTCACAAGCAATGCATTTATCAAATTCAAAATGGATTCGACCGCGGAAACGTTCTGATGATATTATTTTTTCATAAGGATATTGAATAGTTACGGGTAACCGATTTGCGTGAGATAGGGTAATCATGAAACCTTGACCAATGTACCTTGCAGCTCGGACTGTTTGTTGACTATAATTTATGAATCCAGTTACCATAAGGAACATATCGTGAATATCTCTGAATATTTTTTTTCTTTCTCTTGTTTCAAACAAGTTATGAATATATAAGGTCCACTTTTTTTTTACAGTGAAAACAGTTGAGACGAAGTTGTTAATAATAGATTACCGAGAGAAATGGGTAAAAGAAACTTCCACCCAAGATTTAATAATTGATCTATTCTTAGCCTAGGCAAAGTCCATCTTGTTGCGATAGAAACGAATAAGAAGAAATAAGTTTTAGCTAGTGTAATAAAGATACCAATTATCGTTACAAAAACCTCATATGTTTGATTTATTTCAAAAAAGTCAGAAACTAATATGTACGGAATAGAGATATTTGAACCACCAAAGTAAAGAACAGTTACAAATAAGGAAGAAATGAATAGGTTTAAATAGGAAGCAACGTAAAATAAACCAAACTTGATACCCGAATATTCGGTTTGATAACCCGCTACTAGTTCTTCTTCCGCTTCCGGTAAATCAAAAGGTAATCTTTCACATTCTGCTAGGGAAGAGATTAGAAAAACGATGAAACCCATAGGTTGACGCCACAAATTCCACCCCCAAAAACCATATTTTGATTGTGCATCAACTATATCAACTGTACTTAAACTGTTAGATAATCCTAGTCGGTGATGACATTACTGTTACCATCTCTATTACAGAACCGTACATGAGATTTTCACCTCATACGGCTCCCTTAAAGCCTTAAAAAAATCTAAAGACCGGTCCGATTATTTATCCCTTGATCTATCTTTAAGATAGATAATATTCGATTTTATCGGACGGTTCTGAATTAGACCTATTGAATTCTGTCTGTTCTAATAAAACAATTTTAAAATAAATACATTTAATAAAGAAAAAAAACATTTTAACATTTCTTTAAATAAATTTAAATAAAAAATACAAAAGGTACTTCTGAATTGATCTCATCCTTTAAAAAATTCAAATTTGTTGAGTAATAACTTAATTCTTCCATAAAATACTCTTTTAAAATTATCAATAACTCCCTCATCATTTTCGATTATGAAAAAGAATTATACATGTTCATTTTTTAAATTATGACATTAATTCTATCTCCATAAATATGGATATAAGACAAAAAAGAAAAAGGGGATCGTTTTTTTTTTTCGTTCTTATCCTAGTCTTTTTTATGCAAGTAAAATAAAAAAGGACTTCAAAAAATTAAAGGATTATTTCGTTCCTGATAGTTATTTATTTAATTAGTGGATGGGAGTATACTCTGGATCGGAATTGTGGGGAGTACTGCCTTATTTTTTCTACTAACGGAAAGCCCCAATTAGTATTCTTTTTCTATTATACATATATACATAAATGTTCTTTTGGATATTAAAAAAAAATATACGTTACTAATCCTTTGTGTATTTTGGTGTTTCTAACCATCCATTCATTTTTTATTAATCCCTTATTTATGATTTATGTTAATATATGTATGCTAATTCATACAAATGATATTGAAAATTAAAAAAAGGGTTGGTCTTTTACACCCGCTTCAAGACAGGATGACTAATCAACCAACCTTGGGAGAAACAACCACTTCTACCTATAATTTAATAATTTAATTCAGTTTTTCACTTAATTCTTATACATAGAAAATGAGACTCAATATTTTTACTGCAATTTAAAAGCATCATCTTTTCTATTAACTATAAGTAATATAGTATTCTATAAATTATATTCAAAAGAAGCTGTTTTATTGCACTCATATAACTATCTGATTAAATTCGTCAATCCGAATGCGAAAAAGAATAAAAAAAATAAATGGAATAGATATATTCAATTTATTTTCCTACTTTACTACAAAGTACTAGAAAGAGAGGGGTATAGCAAATAGTATCAAAAAATTTATGTCTCAACGAATCGCACGTAGAGATATCGATAACACACATAGAGTTAATGGTATTTCATAACTAATTGATTGAGCAGCCGCTCGTAGACCACCCAAAAAGGAATATTTATTATTTGACCCATATCCTGACATAAGAAGTCCAATGGGAGCAATACTCGAAATAGCAATCCATAAAAAAATACCAATATTCAGATCAGATAAAACAAAGTTATAGCCAAAAGGAATTACTGAATAGCTTATTATAATGGATATGACTGATATAGCTGGTCCTATACTGAATAAACGAATATCTCCTCTAGATGGAATAAGATTCTCTTTGAAAAGTAATTTTGTTCCGTCTGCTAGAGCTTGAAGAACTCCAAAAGGACCGGTGTATTCAGGTCCAATACGTTGTTGTATCCCTGCGGATATTTCTCTTTCTAGCCATACAATTGCTAGTACACTTATTGTAATTCCCAATATAAGAATAAAAATAGGGGCAAATACCCAAAGAATTCCATATATCTCTTTAAAAGATTCCAATCTGAAAAAAAAATGGATATCTTGTATTTCTGTTAAATAAATTATCATTTCAACGATCAACTTCTCCCATAATAATATCTATGCTACCTAGTATTGTCATAATATCGGCCAATTTCATTCTTTTAACTAATTGAGGAAGAATTTGCAAATTGATAAAACCTGGCGGACGAATTTTCCATCTCCAAGGAAAACCATTTTGATCCCCTATTAGAAAAATTCCCAATTCTCCCTTTGGGGATTCAATTCTTACATAAAGTTCTTGTTTTGGCAATTCAAAAGTCGGAGACGGTTTTTTACTAATAAATCGATACTCAAACTCATTCCATTCTGGCTCTTTTTCTTTATCAAAGCAACGAATTTCTAAATTTTCATATGGTCCGCCGGGAATTCCTTCCAAAGCCTGTTGAATAATTTTTATGGATTCCATCATTTCACCAATTCGAACTAAATAACGAGCTAACGAATCTCCTTCTTTTTGCCATTGAACTTCCCAATCCAATTCTTCGTAACATTCATAATTATCCACTTTACGGAGATCCCATTGTATTCCGGAAGCCCGAAGCATTGGTCCCGATAAACCCCAATTTATTACTTCCCTTATATCAACTACACCTACCCCCTCAACCCGTTCTAAAAAAATAGGATTTCGCGTAATAAGTTTTTGATATTCAACAATTCTTGTTAAAAAATAATCGCAGAAATCATAACATTTATCTATCCAACCATAAGGTAGATCAGTCGCTACCCCCCCGATACGAAAAAAATTATGCATCATTCTCATACCCGTCGCAGCTTCAAATAGATCATATATTAATTCTCTTTCTCTGAAAATATAGAAGAAGGGAGTTTGTGCACCAATATCTGCCATAAAAGGTCCTAGCCATAGTAGGTGAGAAGCTATACGACTTAACTCCAACATTATTACTCGGATATAACTGGCTCTTTTAGGTACTTGAATATTTCCCAACTGTTCTGGTCCATTTACAGTTATAGCTTCTGTGAACATAGTAGCTAAATAGTCCCAACGTGTTACATAAGGCAGATATTGTATAATTGTTCGGTTTTCCGCTATTTTTTCCATTCCTCTGTGTAAATAACCCAATATTGGTTCACAATCAATAACATCCTCACCATCTAGAGTAACAATAAGTCTAAGAACCCCATGCATTGATGGGTGGTGAGGCCCCATATTGACTATCATGAAGTCCTTTCTTGTAGTTGAGATATTCATAGGTTTTTCCTCGATTTATTCTTTTATGAATCGCTTAAAAAAAAAAGTTCATCAAAATTCAAGATCTAATAAATCGAATAATTGAGAATTACTCTTCAATTTAACGAATTTGTGACTCCCGAATATCAAACTGATTTATTAATTTTTTATAACGTATTCTATCTTTCTTTGACAAATAAGCCAGCAATCTTTGCCGTTTTCCCAAAATTTTACGTAAACCTCTTTGAGATAAATAGTCTTTTCGGTGCAATTCAAAATGTGAAGTAAGTCTTCGTATTCTATTTGTAAATTTGAATATTTGAAATTCAACCGATCCCGAGTTTTTTTCTTTTTGTTCTTGTGAAATAACAGGTATAAATGAATTTTTTACCATAAAAAAATGAAAGTTTTTCCCTTCTGCTCGCTTTTTATAGATTTTTTTATTGATCAGTAATAGTAATGACACTAATTTTTTATTTTTTATAGAAATCTGAATTTACTTAATTTACTTAAGAATTCTTAATTTTTTTACAATCGAATCGAATTAATTCTTATAAATTTTATCAATCTAATTTAAATTAAAATTAAAATAGATATACAGGAGACTGTTTTTATAGATTCACCATCAAAATAAAAAATTGTATACTTAAATAAAAAAAAAGAGAATTTTGTTAATTCTTTTTTTATCTAACGTATACATCAGTGAATTAGTATCAATGCCATACCATAATGCGTGTCTTTATTTCTGTTATGTATCTATATAGATAGATATATGAATTTGTCTTCTATTTACCATATAGATATTTACCATATCTATACGGTAAATATCTATACGGTAAATAGAAGACAAATTTTGATTAACGAATTTTCACTCGCGGATACATCTGTATCCTTACTATACTGAAACGGCTTCCATTATGGGTATTAAACCAATAGCGATTTATACAAGCTAAATCTTCTAATCGATATTTTGGCCAAAGAAAAATTTTGAAATTCATTCGTTTTTTTTTATCTTTCTCAAAATCTTTTCTTTTTTTAGTCAAAAATTGAAAACAATTTTTGACTTTATTTTGATTAGAAAAGATTGTGTTTCTTTGCTTACTATTTCTATTATTTGGATTTAAACAAATTAGAATTCTCAATTCTCTACGACGTCTAGCGGATAAAATGTTTTCAGGAACAAGTAAAGTATAATTATCTTTTTTTTCTGTTATCTTTTGATCTCTTGTTCTTGTAATGTATTTATCAAAATTTTTCTTATTAACATGAATTTTTTCTGGGTATTTGTGATCAATTTGGCGTTTCTTCTTATGAATTAATGAAAGACCTATGGTTTGATACATAAAAAATTGTTTCTTGTTTTTTCTAGACAAGCGAACTGGTTCGATAACAAATATTTCTTTTTTCATAAATTTGTTATTTTTATTTTTCCTTAAGCCTAGAAGAGTTAAATTCTTCTGATTTTGAATCATCATAATATCTAGACCTAGTTCCCCTCTTTGAATAGAGGCTATTGTAATTTCTCTTAAATTTTTCAATCTAATCAGGAGACAATTTACTTTGACATTGTTAAATATTCTTTGACCTAAGAAATTATTCCAATTTAAATGTAAAATCAAAAAATTTCTTAGTAATAAATTGAGTTCTGCCTCCATCTTGTTCTTGTCTTTCTTTTTCTTTATACCCTTACTATTCTTTTCACTGTCTGATCCTACATAATCGTTTTCAATATCTTTTTGTTGGTTTGAGAGAGATAATTCAAGATTTATTTGATCGGGGTATTCTGCTTTTGCCCGATTTCGAGTCTCTAACTCCAATTCAAGAGATTCATTTTTTTTCGATGGTCTAAAAATATCTATTATTTTTTTGTTTGTAGTAATGTTATTTTTATTTTCACTAACATTTTGATTTACATTAGAATGTAAAAAAAGTAATTTGATTGGTATAACCTGCGAGTTACCCCTATATGCATTATAAAATATCACAAATTTTGAAAAGAACCAAAATTCGGGATTCGATATGGAACGATTTAGTATTTTTCTATTGATTCCCATCCAATCAAAATACTTTCTATCCAGATTTTTTTCCATATCTAGAATAGCATCTTCCGATATATAATTCTTGATAAAAATATTATCTATGATATCCAATAATTCTTTTTTATACGTATTGTAATTAGAAGAAATTACTTGGTTTTTTTTTGCTTGAGATAGAGATCTATATCCATAAATATATGAGTCTTTCTTATCTGCATAATTGATAAAATGATAGGATAAACGATCGTATCTATATTGTTTTATCATTTTTTTTTTTAATGCGTCTACTTGTTGCTCTTTGTAAAGAATTAATCGGCTTTTTTCATATGAATCCCATTTGGTTAAATCTTTATTTTGAGCTATACGATATTCCGTTATTCTATTTCTCCATTTTTGTGGTACTAATCTGGACCATCTACTTTTAGATAAGTCATATTGATAATAATGATCCTTTAACCAATTTGTCCATTGATTTATTATAGAATTGAGAGGATTCTTATGTTTTAATTTAGAATGAAATATTCCTTGTGCTCCAAAAAAAGAATCCTTTATTTCATTTTTCATAAAAAAAAATTTTCCATGATATTGAAAAACAGATCTTAACTTATATATGTTTATGTTAATAATTCGGGTTTGTAATAAATTAAAAAATACATATGCTTGTGATAAAAAGGAGATGTCACAAGAATTATGTGAATTCGGATTTCTAGTATTAAAATATTTGTGTAAAATTGAAATAAAGCGAATTATACTTTGATTTGTTTTATAAGTTCGTTCTGCATTTGCTTCATTATCGTAAATGGATTGATTTAAAAATTTTTTTGTTAATTCAAGAAAAAGTTGTATATTGAGCCTCGGAATACAAATGATATATAGAAAGATATCTATGTATATCCTTTTCATGAAAAATTTAAAAAAAGAATGTGATTTACGAGTTAATCGAGCATTTCTTCTTCTTTGTAATATCTGCAAATTTTTTTTTCCTAATTCTATCTTTTTACTATCATAAGTTGTTTTGTTCGAATGAATATTTGTTTCTGAAATTAAAAGTCCTCTTTTCTTGTTTTCTTTTTTCATTTTTTTTAGAATTGCTTTTCTTTTAGCATTAAGATCCTTTATTTTTTTTTTTTTCAATGAACAATTTACGGAATTTATCGATTGAATTGAAATGGTTGTTTCAGAAATCATTGGATTATTCTTCCAAATTGTTGAATCTTTTTTGCTTTCGCTCAATTCATCTATCTTTTTGAATTTCAATTTACTAGATAGAAATTTGAAAAATTGTTTTATTTTCGTTAGGACTAGAATACTTTTGATAATACTTTTGATAATACTTTTGATAATACTTTCGATAATATTTTTGCTGATCCGTTTTACTTTTTCTATTAAGATAGTTAGAAACAATTTCAATTTTTCACTTAAAACTTTTAGAACTTGAAAAGTGAAAAATTGAAATTGTTTCGTTTTTTTTTTGAGTTCATTAAAAATAGGGTCGAAAAATGATGAAAATCTATTTTTTTGGGGAAAACCAGAAAAGGGCAAGTCGACTTCCATCCCCCAAACTGTTAGAAAACAAAAGTTCTTTTTTTTCATTAGATCTTTTTTCTTTTCATTGGATCGTAGCTTAGATTTGTGCCAAGGTTTTAGACGAAAAGGAAAAAAAATCTTTATCTGAATACCATCTGTTAGCCATTTTTTGGGAAATTCTCTTTCAGATAATTGAACACCATTATACATGCATTTAATATACATTTCTCTCTTCCAATCCCTATAATCTTCCGACCATTCGGGAAATTGAAAAAATAGTATACGAGCAATATTTTTAATTATTATCAATGAAGGTAATAGAATATATTTTCTAAGAATGGATTGGGTTATTAATAAAACACTTCTTATTACTTGAGCAAATAGAATGCTATCCCAGGCTTCTGCTATTTCTATACGTTTTCTTTCCTCATTGTCGTTTTTTTTTTTCTCCTCTTTTTTCGAACTTTCTTTTGCCCTTTCCTCGATATAATTCGAAATTTCAAATTCTGTCTTTTTTCGCATCCAAATTTTTAACATAAAAAAGATTTTCATTGATTTGAAACTATCAAAAGAAAATAATAATGGTTTTTCAATTTTATCCAAAAAAAGGGGGGAATGCACCCTTTTTTGAAAAAATTTCCAAGTAACTGTTTTACGCCTTTGAGCACGTATAGATCCTTTGATTATGTCTCGTCGAAAATCCGATTGTTGGGAATAATGTATTAAAGCCAATTCGTTTTTTTTTTTTTCAACATTATCAGTATCTCCAGTATGATTATACGTATCGTACTTCTTCAAAAATTTCGATTTATTACTCAAAATGACTACACGTTTGCCTTTTCTAGAACGAATTTGAGAATTCTCTGCTTCATTTTTTCCCTCCAGTTGTTCCAATTCGTCAATAAATTTGTCTGACCAGCGAGGAACTTTTTTACAGATTTCGTTTATTCTAATACACTTAGTTCTATTTCGATTTACTATTGTTTTTTCGTTCAAATCAGTTCTAATTGCATCAAATAATATTTTTATTATTTGTTTTTTTTCTTCTTCATCTTCATAATTTATTTTGACTTGTTCATGGTCTGGAAATAAAGAAAGTGCTTCAAAACTCAAGCTTGATACTAATTTTTTTGAAAATTTACTGATTAGATAAAAAAAAAATGTAGTTACTAATGATTTTCTATCAAATATATTTCTTTTTTCCTCTAATTCTGGATAATTACTATTACTATTATTATTTTTAGAAGTATTATTATAAAAAAGGATACCATGAATTTTATTTATCAAAATGGTATTTTTTTTGTAAGTTTTTTCATGTTGGAGTGGGGTTGAAAAACCTTTTTTGATTTGTCCACGAAAAGGTCCGTTCAGGAAGGGATCATATTTTTTAGTTAAATATTTTGTTTTAGTTTCATCATTACACAATCGAATTCGGTTTTCGAATATATCCAGAGAAATAAATTCCTTATCCATAAGTTTTGCCCTATTTAGAAATTCATTGCTCAATTTGTTTCTTTTTTCTTCATTAGTATAGCTCCAATAATTAGACAATTCATCATAGGAAATTTTATCTCTTGTGAACAGATAAATTTTGGTTTCCATCATTTTATGAAAAGTTGATAAATTTGGTGGATACGTAAAAGATATTCTTTCTCTTCCATCACTTTGACATGTATGAAAAAAAAATTCTGAAATTTCATTTTTTACGATATTTTCAAATTGATTAGTTTTTATATAGCGAAATGGACGATTCCATCGTTTATAATTGAAAAGAATGTTTACAAGAGGTTTTTGAACAACCCCTAATTTATATTTATCCTCGTCGATTTTGTATAAATTCTTCTCTTTTTTAGAAAAAATATAAGGAAAAAGATCTTTGTTGTTGGATCTTTTTTGTTTAGTTCGTACTCTTTGCAAATTTCTTTCGACATCTATTTTTTTTCCTTTTTGATAAATTTCATTATTTTCTTGAATTTCTGACAGTTTCTTACTAAAACTTAAAAAGGGAGGGGGTATTTTTCCTAAATAATATAAACAAGTAACAAATAAGAAAACAAAAAAGATTTTAAACATAGAATTTCTAAATTCTGACATAATGTACTTATTTGATTGAATACGTACATTAGATTGAATCAAATTAGTTTGCTGTATGCGGATTAATAGAAATTCAATCCATTTCATAAAAAAAGTGTGACCTATTATCCAACCAACAAAACTACTTATTAAAAATAAAAATTTATCATTGCATCGAAACAAATAAATATTTACTAATCTTATTAATATTGAACTTGGTAAAAAAAAAGGGTTTAATAATTGAAAAAGAAGATTCTGAAAGAAGATTCTTTGAATACTAAAATTACGTATTGAATTTGGATTCTTGTATCCATAATTCAAAAAGTTTTTGTGATTATTGCCGAAGAACTGAAATAAAAGATAGGGTAGAGCTATGACAGTTATTGTATGGGGTTTACCCAATGCTAAATGCAAAGGCGCATAATAGATCGATATGAACATTATGAGCTGTCCCATAATAAACCCAGTTGTTGCTGATATTTTCTTCTCGGTCCCTTCTTCCACAAGCCTAGCTCGAAGAAGGAAGAGATAAGAGGGCCCTATGGAAAATGTGGTCAGAAATCCATAATAGAGTCCGACCACAACTATCGAATTAATTATCTTCATGCATAAGAATACTAGATTATCCAGTATAAAAGATTGAAAAATCATCTCAAACCCCTCTTTTTCTTTTCTATTGCAATTTCTGGATTATTTTTCTATTGCAATTTTTGGATTATTATATAACGATTTTTCAACTTTCCATTTTCCATAATTTTCCATTTATA